GAAAGACTCCAGAAGATATTGATCGTAAATAAGAAGACTGTTTACGAAGAAACAGGAATATATATTCGCATTCATATACATAAAAATTATGTAGGAACCAAAAGAATCTTTTCTTTATTTCTGAAAAGACGTAAATGGATTTTTTTGAAGTAATGAGACTATTCAAATTATGATATTCGTGGAAAATCAATCGCAATAAATGCAAAGAAGGAACATCTTTGATCCAGCATTGAAGGATTTGAACCAAGATTTCCAGATGGATGGGATAGGGTATTAGTAGATCCGACACATAATTTAAATGTGATAATTTATCCTCTAAAAAGGGAAATATTGAATGAATAGATCGTAAATTCTGAGATTTTGGTATTATTTTTTCTTCAAGGGAGGATACTAATCGCGACGGGAATGAAATTTCCAGAATGACTCCAAAACCTTCTGATACCATTTGAGAATAAAAATGATAAGAAAAAGAATTCTTGTGCAGCGAAAATCCATTTTGGTTAGAATCATTCACCGAAGAAATCAAATATTTCTGTTGATACATTCGAGTAATTAAACGTTTCACAAGTACCAAACTAGATTTATTGTCATAACCAATAATTTCCACAGGTTCATAAAAAATCAAACTATTGAAGCTATGATAATGAGCAAGTGAGTAAATATACTCCTGAAGGAGTAGCGGATATAGGAAGTTTTGTTGCCAAACTTTTTTCAATCTAAATATCCTTGTAATTCTGCTATTTAAATACATTTCTACTTTAACCAAAAAAGAGAGGCATTTCTTGTGTTATGAAATGATACATAGTGCAATATGGTCAGAACGGCGTATGTGTGTATGTTGTATATAGTCTCTTTTTTCTCTTATAGTAAAATACTATTTATAAGAAAATAGTTGAGAACTTCTAACTAGAAGAAATTAGAATATTAGAATAATAAAGAAGAATAGAATAAGAATATTATTCTTCTAATTATTATAAAAGATAATTCTAATAATGTACTGTGATTAAAAATCATAAGAATAATCTAATAAGTAAAAAATTATAGAATTATAGAAAAGTAAGAACAAATAAAGAACATATACCCCGGAGACAAAGAGCCCAATCTACAGATCTTTTTCTTTTCCCTTTCTATCTAATATCTAATTTGATTTTCTTTTACTTGTTAATATAACTAGTAATATAGGAATAATAATAAAAGAAAGAAAATAATAATAAGAAAAAAGGGTAAAAATCTTTTATTTTCGCAACCCAATCACTCTTTTGACTTTGGAAATAAGAATTTTTTATCACTATACTCTTTCTTCTACACATCCGTCTACAATCCACAATAAAAAAAATAATTAGGATTAATAAAAAAAAAAGAATAAATGGTCTCACAAGAGACCCTTTTCCCACATCAGGCACTAATCTATTTTTAACGTATAATTAGTAATTTGATCGGGTAATCATTCAAATTAAGAAGGGAAGCTCGTTGCTTTTTTGTCTTACTCGAATTGGAGCCATAAGGCTCTATCCATTTATTCACTAGACCCAAAAGACTTTACTGAATGTTCTAAAAAGAAAAATTCTTGTTCTATTTATATTATGAATTTATATTATGAATACTCTAATTTTTCTTTTTTTTTCTATTATTCTATTAATATTCTTTTTTTTTTAGATTTTTCTATTCTTTTTACGACATGCTCTTTTTTCCATTCATTACCTTATCAGGATCAGTCGCGGTCTTATAAACTATACCAATAGTCTAGACGAATTTCTTCATCCAAATGTGTAAAAGATAATAGTCGCAATTAAAAGCCGAGTACTCTACCATTGAGTTAGCAACCCGGATCAATATGAAGTGTAGATATGATCGAAATAAAAAAAAAAAGATTAAGCAAACTCATCCATTTTACTAAAATGAAGGAAAGAGCCAATAGGGAATGGGGATAAAAAGATCTATTTATATATGATCAAATTATATTTGTTTGATACGCCATTGTCAATATGAATGGACTTTTTAGAAAACAAAATTCAAGAAATTCTATGGAAATTTGTGTTGGATTAGCACAACATAAAGAATCAAACTTTGAGTGGAAAAAAAAGGAATAAGAAAAAGGTATAGATAGAAAAATAGCGGCTTTATTTAACAAAAAAAAAGATACAATACAAATACAAGAAGAAAGATTACCCCCCTTGTTGGGGGGTTCCACAAAAATAAGAAAAAGAAGAATAAAATAAGTATGAATAGAACAAGAAAAAAAGAAACTTTGAATAAAGAATTAAACAAAGATAGGTACTCTTTATCCTATACTTTTTTCTTCATGATTCTTGTTTTTCTTTTCTTTTTTTATCAAAAGAAATTCGAAATTCTTTAAAGAATTCTGTCTTGCTTAAAATATCATAAACAGTTTCTGTGGGTTGAGCACCTTTTTCAAGGAAATATAAGATAGCAGGAACATTTGAATAAGTTTGATTCTTTATCGGATCATAAAAACCCACTTTTTGAAGATCTCTTCCTTCTCTTCGGGATCGAACATCAATTGCAACGATTCGATAGATGGCTCATTGGGATAGATGTAGATAAAAGATGCCCCCCTAGAAACGTATAGGAAGTTTTCTCCTCATACGGCTCAAGAAAAAATGATTCTAATTTCTAGAATTTCTATTTCTTTCTCTTTCTATCTATATAGTATCTATATAGATAGAAAGAGAAATGGATCTATAAAGAATTAGACTGAAATTTGAGCCTTTTTTTTCCTTCTTTACAGAAAAAGAAATTTCATTTAGACTCCTAACTCAAGTTGGGTATTTTTAAAAGAGTTCAAAAGGAAATCCTTAAAATTTCTTGAGCTGTCTCTAACCTCTTTTTTTGTCTATTTTCAGATCTATTTTTTTTTTACTCATTCTGATCCAATTTTTGAGACAAGTTAAAAAAGTGTTTCCTTGTTCCGGAATTTGTTGTCTTTGCTTTGCGCTTTTTTAAATCATTAGGTTTAGACATTACTTCGGTGATCCTTACTCCTTTTCAAAAAGGCAGCAACATACCTTTTGTTTTTTGTTCTTTCTATGGAAAAGGGAAAAATCATTTTATTCCTTTTTGATACACTCTTGATCAAAAAAGTTTGAAATTTTTGACAAATTTGGTTTTTTTTTCATTTCAAACTTATTCAATTTTGAACCTCTCCATTTATCTATAATTTAGATATTGATGATCTATTTACAAAGTTGATCTAACTTATTGATTGTCACTAACCCTAGATTATTACCCCGATAAAAGAATCAATTCTTTTTGCTCGAGCTCCATTATATGCTATACCTTATATACTTATATATACCATTAGTATCTTTATTTAGCAACCCAAGACAAATTAAATCAGGTTACTAGCAGAACAAATCATGTCGAGACAAGAGCATCTTTATTCGTTTTATTCGTATAGAAGATGGTGGATGTCAGAATCCACAGCCAATCATGTCCTTCAAGTCGCACGTTGCTTTCTACCACATCGTTTCAAACGAAGTTTTACCATAACATCCCTATATTTTATTTTAATTTGGAACCATATGCAATTGATTCAATATGGAATCATGAATAGTCATTGGCTGAACCGATATATAAGAATCTACACTTATAGACTTCTAGATTAAGTCTATACCCGGAAAGGATTTCACTTAAAATTACTCCCATATTTTATCATATGGATAATATCACATAAAAAAACAAATCAGTTTTAAGCAAACTTATTTACATCTTCAACAAATCTTTCAGGATTGTCCATCAGAAATTCTTTTTCTTAAAATAAAAAAGATTATAAACCTAAACTTTGGCTTTACTTTCATTCAGATGAAAAAGAAATCCCCATGAATGGATAAAAGTTTTTATTTAACTAAATATTTCATTGAAATATTCATAAATATTCAATTATAGTTAATTAGAGTAATTAGAGAATAATAAGATAATCTGAAATAATAAGATATTCTTAATAAGAAAAATATACAAAAAATATACAAATAGACAATATATATTCTTATGTAAGAATTATGTATTTATGTATGAATATAAATATATCCTAATATATTTATCCTAATATATTCATATTTTCTCATATTTTCTCATTTTTTTCTTTCTATTTATGAAATATGATTTTATGATTTGAATATTATGATTTACTTTTTTTTTTTACCATCTCCAATTGAATCTGATTTTCATTTAATTTAAAACAGAGAGATAGTTTGAGAATAAAATTTCTTTGTTTTCATTATTCTAAAGTATATTTGTTTTCATTATTCTAAAGTATAAAAGTATAAAAAGTCTCGTATAAGGTAAGATAAAAGATAAAATCAGAATCCGAGGATTCTGATCTTTTTGCATCCATCTCCATCATAAAAAAACAAAGAATTGTTGAATTCAATTTTCAATTTCAATCGAGAAGAATTTTTCGTTTCTGATGCAAACGATCTGGGACGGAAGGATTCGAACCTCCGAGTAACGGGACCAAAACCCGTTGCCTTACCGCTTGGCCACGCCCCATTTATTTTTGGTCTAAGAAAAACTAAGATAAATATTTGTTATTCGTCAATAACCAACCTAAAGAAATATAGGACATGTTGCCGCTAGGATTCAACATAATAGATATAGAATCAAAAAGATTAATTGATCATTACTTATAATTCAATTAAGATATTCTATAAAAATAGAATTCCTTGTATTCTTATTTGATTGGATAATATAAGGAAAGATTCTTGATTGGGGAGAAGTCAAAGAACTGCCTTTTTTATTTTCATTTTTCCCTCAGAAAAAACAACTCAATCCAATCTGATAATTTATTCTTCAATTTAATTTGAATCTTTAACTTTAAGAACAATAAAAAAATATTTGTTATGCTTAATATCTTTTGTTTAATTTGTATCTGTCTTAATTCTACCCTTTATTTGAGTAGTTTTTTCTTCGCCAAATTGCCCGAGGCTTATGCCTTTTTCAATCCAATCATAGACGTTATGCCAATTATCCCTGTACTCTTTTTTCTCTTAGCCTTTGTTTGGCAAGCTGCTGTAAGTTTCCGATAAAAATCGAATCTCTAATCTCTATTCAATTCATACTTTATTTGATAAAAAAAAATATGAAATTTTATTCTGAAAATCAATAAGATCATAAATAAGATTCAGATAAGTCTGGACATTAGGAACCCTCGATTCAAAAAGTCTGGTATTTTCTATTTTCTATTGAAATTGAATTTGAATATTGAAGAATATTGAATAAGGGAAGGGGCGATGATCTTTATCTTTTCTTTACTTTATCTTTTCTTTAAAAAGCTAACCAGCTTCTTTCTTTTGTTCTAACCTTTAAGATCCCATACCCCATAAAATTACTTAATTATAGATATGAATATGGCAATAAATTTTTGGTAACGAAAAAATATGAATCTTCTTACATTAGAAAAAAATTCATAAAAATAAATTTCAAAAAAACTTCCTTTTTTTTTCATCTTTAGAGCGATAGTATGTGTCGTAAAATAGGTGATCTATTTCCTTAAAAAAATGATCTTATCTTATCTTGGAGATTTGTAATGCTTACTCTTAAACTATTTGTTTACACAGTAGTAATATTCTTTGTTTCTCTATTCATCTTCGGATTCTTATCTAATGATCCGGGGCGTAATCCTGGGCGTGAAGAATAAAAAGAATAAAAAAAGAGATGAGATTCATTTTTACTTTTTCCTTTCTTTTTTCATAGATGTTAGATAAAGATAAAAGATTCATAAATAAAGAATAATCGAAAATTCTTCCAATTCTAAAATCTAAAGTGATCGGGGGGGGGGTCGGAGAGAGAGGGATTCGAACCCTCGATACGAATAATTCGTACAACGGATTAGCAATCCGACGCTTTAGTCCACTCAGCCATCTCTCCCCATTCCAAATTGGAAATTTATCATGTAATTTAACACATGAAGTCAAGATTGATAACAATTTTGATTTTACTTCAATGATTCAAAAAAGATTTCTCGAATAGAAAGAATACCTTACTTCTTTTATTTTGTACAAAACAAAAACTTCATTTCCCCGGCCTGGTTAAGTATAAGTACTGGCCGGGCCAGTACTTATTTTGTTCCGACAAATAAAAATTTTTATTGAAATGAGAAGAATAATTTTCATTGCCATTCCTAATTATTGGAAATTAGATAAGATTCTAATAGATAGATTATCTTAAGAATTCTTTTCAAAATTATTGAAAAGAATTCTCAAAATTATCTATTATTTATATCTAACAATCTAACATTATTTATATCTAACTATATCTAAATCTAACTATATCTAAATGAATAATTAATCTAAATGAATAATTAATAGAATTAAGATATTCTATATTCTATATATTAGACTATAGAATATATTTTCTATAGAATACATTTTACTATAGAATATATTTTAAGAATATATTTTAATTTTCTTCTATTTTTATTATATTTTCATTTTCTATTTTTTATATTATAATTTATATTATATATATTTAATATATATTTTATATATTTACTAATACTAATTTAATCTTATAATAATTAATTTAATCTTAGAGATTCTATTTATATTCTCAGTATATTTAGTATATTCTAGTAAATTAGAGTCTAAATTAGAATATTTAATCTTTATAGTAAGAATTTATAGTAAAAAATAGAAAAAGTGTTCTAGTACTCTTACTAGTACTAGTAAGAGTCTTTATACTTTATAGTATATAGTATATACTAATATAGTACTAAATACTAATATAGTACTAAGATTTTTCGTCTTTATTTTTTTTTTTTTCAAGTTTTCCCGCGGTGGAACAAAATACGTGTTAATGCTGAAATTTTCATGATTCTGATGCTATCTTGACTACATCTAATTACTTTGTTGGACAAAAGGCCCATTTATATCCAATAATGAATATGTAGCGGGTATAGTTTAGTGGTAAAAGTGTGATTCGTTCTATTAACAACTTCAATAGTTAAGGGGTCTTAACTTTTTTTTTCATATTTCATATTCCGATCAAAAACTTTATTTCTTAAAAAGATTTAATACTTTATTCCTCAATAGCACATTTGAGGAAAAAATATACATTATCACAATTTCTATCCAAAAGACAATCATAATTTTCATAAAAAAATTGTATTATGGAGTCGAGAAGCATAATTTTCTTGATTGGTTAAATTCTTCCAATTAAATGAGTATGAATAAAAGATCTATGGATAATAGTACAAAACTTTCAATCGTAACTAAATCTTCAAATTTTTCGCTGAAAAAGGGGAGATTGAAGCCAAAATAGCTATAAAATGATGGTTTTGGTTTACTAGAACCCTCGGCTTCTTATTTGAGCTCGGTAGAAACAAAATTATTTTCCTTAGGATCCCGCGAGTAGAAAAGAAATAGGGAACGAAGTAACTAGACTAGAAAGATTTGATAAAATCCCCCTCTTCTATAGGGATCATCTAAAAAGCAAGTATCTTTAGATGCATTCGTAAAAAAAGCTGACATAGATGTTATGGAT